TTCAAAAATTTTTTGTGCAAATTAGTGTATTCATATCTCAATTAGAAGTTCCTAGATGGAACGACTTTCATTTTCTGTCAGAAGATATGAATATGTACTCTATTTCAAACCACATGAGCAATCGTTAGCATTACTAGGAGACATACTGGTATTTATATTTCATTTTGAATTTAGTCTTTAGTCATTCGAAGGTCTCTTTTATTAGTTTGAATAGCAGAAAAAAATAGAATTCTCTACTGTATCCCCGTATCGTTTATACCGACGAAATACCAAACGAAATAGAACGATCTTAGAAGGGATATAATGAAATTCTTTGATTGGTTGTTCCTAAAGAAATGATCCGTTTTCTATGGGATAGAGACAACAAACAATTAATTATAACAAATAAAAAATCAAAATCGAAATAAAAAAAATTCTAAATCGAATAATACTAATAATATTCCAAAAATGAAATAGAATATTACAATAAAAAATCGAATAAAATAAACAGAATGTTCTTATTCGAAACGCCCTGTGATCTTCAACCAATTCTGCGCTTCAATATAATTACCAGGCGTAAGGGCTATAGCTTGTTTCCAATACTTAGCGGCTTGATCGAACCAAGCCTCCGCAATTTCAGAATCTCCCTGTCGAATGGCCTGTTCTCCGCGGTCGGAATAGGTGAGTAAACTCCTTCCCTTAGAACCGTACTTGAGAGTTTCCTGCCTCATACGGCTCACCAGTCAATTCTTTTGGTGTCCCATTTTTTTAATAGATCATAGACCATATCTAATTGAATGAGATTTCTTATAGAATAGATTCGATCTATTCCATTTTTTTGCGAGTTAACCAAAAGAAAAGGGGTGTTAAATTCCATGAGTTTCAAACTTGAATTTTTATTAATACAAAATGGAATCCGTTTTATAGTTTTATCTTTTCTCCTACCTTCCGAAGAATAAAGCATCAGCATTTCCACTCTCATTCGAATTTTCTGAAAGGTAACTATCTCGGTTTCATATATTATATACTTTCCATATATGATATAGAAATCTATAGAATCTTTGAAAAAGACTTTTTTTCTTCATAAGAAAGAAAAGACTTACTATCTTTGGGATCTGATACTACACCGCTGCTCAAAATTTTAGGGGATCAACTCTATTACATAAGTGGATTCCTAACTTTGTATATCATAATATTAAGTAAGCAGTTCTTATTGTATCGGCTCAAAACCTCTCTAATTGATCTTTACGGCGCTTCCTCTATCAATTAGATCCTTTATCCATAGAATATAAAGTATCTAGGCATATCTATTTCTTCATATTTCGACTTCTATGAAGTTTCTTTCTTTACTACAGCTGATAAAAATCGTTGTTTTGGACAATATATATGTAGAAAGCCTTTTTATAGTTATAGTATTTCTTAGCGGATTTGCTCTTTCTTTTTTTTTCTTTCTATAGTGGAGATAGTCGCACGTAATGACAGATCACGGCCATATTATTAAAAGCTTGTGGTAAGAACGGGTTTCGTTCTAGTGCCCGAAAATAATATTCCAAAGCTTTCGTATGTTCTCCGTTACTTGTGTGGATAAGGCCTATGTTATAAAGTATATAACTTCGATCATAGGGATCAATTTCTAGTCGCATAGCTTCATAATAATTCTCTAAAGCTTCCGCATAATTTCCTTCGGATTGAGCCGACATCCGTTACGGTCGTCATTCAGTTCGAAGAATCTCCGCTCCAGAACCGTACGTGAGATTTTCATCTCATACGGCTCCTCCTTTATGTGCATAATGATAAAAATACATAGAATCAAAAAAGATTGAAATATTCTCATTATCAACTGAGCAGGGCTAGTGTTTTTACACGAAATCTCTAGCCAACCTTCCTGTAAAAGTGTAAAAGGTCTTTTCTTAACATCAAGTATATTGGTACTGGATAAAAAAATGGTAACTCCAACAATTTCTTTGTCCTCAACGCCGCTTAATTTCCAGGAATTAGGCACTTCAACAGTCTTCGATGGTTATACGGATATCCAAAATACCAACGAGATGGATGTTTGTTTGTCCCAACCATTCTTGTTAGTCCCGATCCCGATAAGGAAGTGGATAATTTTTAACAAAGTTTTCGTGTTGTTGATTCGTAGGCGTAGTGCTTCTTCCATCATGCCGCCTATTGGTACTAGTGGAGTAGGGTTGACCTAAGCCATAGGTATAGGTAGAACCTTTTGCTTAATACTATAAATCGAAAATTGAAGCATATGAGGCTGCATTAATCGGGGATACACGACAGAAGGAATTAATTGTTTTAAACTTCACCTTCAGCAAGCGTAGATTTTTTTTCCATTTTTTTTTCTATCCGAAGAATGCGCCTTTCTCCTAAGACTGAGAGCGATAAATAAATAAATAAAAAAAGATAATCAAATCGCACCATCTCTGTAATAGGTGAATGCCTCTTTTTCTCCCGAAGTTGTCGGAATTATTTGTAATAAGATATTGGCTACAATTGAAAAGGTCTTATCAAT